ATAAAAAATATTCGATTTTTTAGCATTGAGAATTTTTTGCAAAATTCAATAGAATTTTTTAGGCTATTTTTTGGGATGTTAAAATGGATATATCACATATATATATATATATATATATATAATGCGGATGGCTAACCATAATTCAACTTGTTAGTCTGGACGCTCCCGAGCCTTCCTTGCTTTCGGGGTTTGACAAGGAAAAACAGGATTCGCTGAGCGTAGGGGGTAAGGGGGTTTGTCGCGTAGAAACCAAGGGGGGAAATATATATATTAGGTAAATCTAAAGAAAAATGAATATGTTATGCACTTGATATAATATAATGTAATTCTTAAGTAATGTCTTTTCACAATTAACCTAGTGTAATTCTAGCAAGAAAATGCACCACCCTAAGATGTTAATTGCGCCTGCACTTTGAGATGTAAATGAAAGGAAACCAAAAAAAGGAACCCCTATGCATTTGTAAGAACGCTCGGCATGTGGGGTTGGTGATCAATATGTATTTACACCATTAACCGGATGCAAGGAAACTTAACCTAGGGTGGATAACACATGCCATGTACGTGAAAGAGATAACCAGATACCAGGAATAGTTCATAATTTACCACACCTCCATAATATGTCCCTGATTCTATCATGGGTAATATGCCTTATATGATCGGGTTGGTGGTCTCTTACTACATTAAGATGGGTAATTTAAACCTTAGTTGGGTCATGCGAGGAAAATGTTGAGGGCAGTATTTTGGGGATTAATGAACGTCCCAGGTTATAATAGATTATTTCTAGTTCCTAATGATATGCTTTATGCACGTCTTAGAAGTTAGTACTTGCTTTTAGGTTACATGAACTGTATGGTGATAATACATAGATATCTCTATTACATGACATATATTGGGTTTATGCACGTCTTAGTTTTTAGTACTTGCTTTTAGGTTACATGAACTGTATGGTGATAATACATAGATAAATATCACCCATATAATACAAGTGTATTATATGGATAACGGGCATATAAATGTACCATGACCATAGGGCGTGGCGGGGCGTGGCGCCATGACCATAGGGCGTGGCGGGGCGTGGCGCGTTTGCCACGCTGGTCCACCAGAAAATAGTTAAATTTAGAATCCTGGCTTTGGGAGTCAGGGGTGGGAGTTAAAATCTCCCTTTTCTGGCGCTAGGAGGGGATTTAACCCTCGATCTTCGGATTACAAGACCGATGCTTTATAAGCTAAGCTACTAGGGCAAGCTCATTTCAATGCCTTATTCTCGGCTCACCCTGCTAATGGGGCGAGGAGAAGAAATAATGCAAAATATAAGACCGATGCGATTTGGCCAATAATAATATATGGATGTTCTACCGGTATGCCTCCAATTCATGTCAGAATAATCATGTCTGCTACTAGGGTTCAGAATAAGAATTGGGTGATGGGTCGGAAGGTTAGTCCTCGTTGTTTAGAGGTGTGTAAGATTGGCACGACTAATAATACAAGGATGCTAAATAAAAGTGCTAGAACCCCTCCTAACTTATTAGGGATAGATCGAAGGATAGCGTAGGCAAACAAGAAGTACCACTCTGGTTGAATGTGTGGTGGAGTAACGAGTGGATTTGCCGGAGTAAAATTTTCTGGGTCACCAAGTAGGGTAGGGGAAAATAACGTTAGTGATGTGAGAGCTAATAATATTAACACGAAGCCAAGAAGGTCTTTATAGGAGAAATAAGGGTGGAAGGAGATTTTATCTGCGTCGGAGTTTAGTCCGGCAGGATTATTTGAGCCTGTCTCATGGAGGAATAGCAAGTGGAGGATAGTTGCACCGGCAATGACAAAAGGAAACAGGAAATGAAAGGCGAAAAACCGCGTTAATGTTGCGTTGTCGACCGAAAAGCCTCCTCAAATTCATTGCACAAGGGTGTCTCCTATGTAAGGTACTGCTGATAGAAGATTTGTAATGACGGTGGCACCTCAAAAGGATATTTGGCCTCAAGGTAGCACATATCCAACAAAGGCTGTTATTATAACCAAAAGAAGCAGAACTACCCCAATATTTCATGTCTCTTTATAAAGGTATGATCCATAGTAGAGGCCTCGGGCAATATGTATGTAGATACAGATGAAGAAGAATGATGCTCCATTAGCGTGTATATTTCGAATAAGTCAGCCGTAATTAACGTCTCGACAAATGTGCGTTACAGATGAAAATGCGGTAGAGATATCGGAGGTATAATGTATAGCTAGAAATAACCCTGTTAGAATCTGAGTGATTAAGCATAATCCTAGGAGGGATCCAAAGTTTCACATTGCTGAGATATTAGATGGTGTTGGAAGATCGACTAGTGCGTCGTTAGCAATTTTAATTAATGGGTGGGTTTTTCGTAGGCTTGCCATTAGTTGTTCCTGTAGTTGAATTACAACGGTGTTTCTTCAAGTCATTGGTCTCGGTTAAAGTCTGAGCAGGAATTATGACCTATTTTATTTCTTTATTATTAATAGCTTTTATCGCAGGGTTGATTGCCGTTGCGTCAAACCCAACCCCTTATTTTGCTGCCTTAGGGTTAATAGTAGCAGCGGGGGTGGGGTGTGGGGTATTAGTTGGTAGCGGAGGGCCCTTTTTATCCCTAGTCTTATTTTTAATTTACTTGGGGGGTATGCTTGTGGTATTTGCTTATTCGGCAGCTTTAGCTGCTGAGCCATTTCCGGAGGCTTGGGGAAGTCGTTCTGTCATAGGGTATGTATTGGTTTATTTGGTGGGTGTTGTGTTAGTGGCAGGGTCCTTTTGAGGCAATTGACATGAGGGTTCATGAGTAATTGTGGATGGGTTAAAAGAATTCTCTGTACTTCGTGGGGATATTGGGGGAGTAGCTATAATGTACTCCTTTGGTGGGGTAATATTAGTTATTTGCGCCTGGGTATTGCTTTTAACTTTACTTGTAGTTTTAGAACTAACTCGGGGCTTAAGTCGCGGGACACTTCGAGCGGTTTAAATAAAGGCTAGGGTAACGGCTAGAATTATTGTTAAGAGGGAAATAGTCAGGAATTTCTTAATTGTTCCTTGTGAAATAATACCTAGTATATGTGCTAGCGTTATATGGGAAAAAGTAATTGCTTTAGGAGCAGTAACTTCGAGTCAGGTTTGGTCAAATTTAGTAGAAGCTGATTGTCCAAATAGCAAGCTGGCTTTTGGGGATATTCGATGAATTAGTGATGGAAAGTATCCTAATATATTTGAGAAATGATGATAGGATTTACTAGAGGCAGTTTTATAGGGGTTATTAGTCTTAGCCGCAAGTTCTATTGCTACAAGAAGTCCAACTATAGCTACTATAAGAGCTGTTACTTTTAAGATTATAGGCATGGTTATGACAGGTGTTTTTAGGGGCAAAAAATTACAGGTAATAATAAGTCCTGCGGCGATGCTTCCTCAGGCAAGTCGTTTAATGGGTTGGACTATATGTGGGTTATCTTCGTTAATAGGAGTGAGTGGAAGAAATCGAGGCGACCCCATAGTGACGAAGTACACTACCCGGAAGCTGTATACTGCAGTGAAGGATGTGGCAATAAGTGTTAGGGTTAGGGCCCAGGCGTTAAGGTAGGAGGTATTTAGGGCCTCAATAATAGCGTCTTTGGAGAAGAATCCTGCAAGGAATGGGGTTCCTGCTAAGGCCAGGCTTCCGATGGTAAGACAAGTTGAGGTAATCGGCAAGGACTGGTGAAGCCCTCCTATCTTCCGAATATCTTGCTCGTCATTTAGGCTATGGATAATAGCTCCGGAGCAGAGGAAAAGCATGGCTTTAAAGAATGCGTGCGTACAGATATGAAGAAATGCTAATTGTGGTTGGTTTAATCCAATTGTAACTATCATTAACCCAAGTTGACTTGATGTTGAGAAAGCGATAATTTTCTTAATATCATTTTGGGTTAATGCGCAAGTGGCTGTAAATAAAGTAGTAAGTGCTCCCAGACATAGACAAATTGTTAGTGCCAGTTTATTTTCTTCTATTAATGGGTGAAGGCGAATTAATAGAAAGATACCGGCAACCACTATAGTGCTGGAGTGGAGTAGTGCGGAAACTGGCGTAGGGCCCTCTATGGCTGATGGAAGTCATGGATGTAGGCCGAATTGGGCCGATTTTCCTGCTGCCGCAAGAATTAGTGCAATTAATGGGGTTGTTATGTTGTGGCTATTTGATAGAGCGAAGAGTTGTTGAATTTCTCAAGAGTTTAGGTTCATAGCAAATCAGGCTATGGCTAAGATTAATCCAATATCTCCAATACGGTTATAGATTACTGCTTGTAGGCTTGCTGTATTGGCGTCTGCTCGGCCATGTCATCAGCCGATGAGAAGAAAAGATATGATTCCGACCCCTTCTCAGCCCATAAATAACTGAAATATGTTATTGGCTGTGACAAGGGTAATTATGGCTACTAAGAAGAGTAACAGGTATTTGAAGAACCGGTTTATATAAGGGTCAGAGTGTATGTATCATAATGCAAATTCTAGGATAGATCATGTTACAAACAGGGCAACAGGGGTAAAGATGAGGGCGTAGTGATCAAACTTAAAGCTAATATTTGTGTCAAACATTTGTGTGTTTATTCATTGTCAATTTGTAACTACATTTTCTGCCCCTTGTGCAAGAAAAAGAATTAGTGGTAGTAGACTTAGAAAAAATGCAGTGCTGACAGCGGTCTTAACTTGTGTGGATGCTCAGTTTAGTTTTTGGGGGTTAGGATTAAGTGTTGTAAGTAGAGGTAAAATGAGAATTGTGATGATTAAGAGGAAAGAAGATGATATAATTAGAGCTGTTAAGGTCATAGCTTCCGCTTGGATTTGCACCAAGGGCTTTTGGTTCCTAAGACCAACGGATGAGCTGTTATCCTTCGGAAGCGTAAAGAAGCCGAGGATTCTAACCTCGGGTGTAAGTATTAGCAGTACTTACTGGTTTTCTATCCTTCCTTGGTGGGTAAGGGGGTTCTAACCCTTGTTTTCAGAATCACAATCTGACGTTTTAATTAAACTATACTCACTAATAGCATCATCCTCACATAAGTTCTGGTTTTGTTACAAGAAGAATTACTGGGATAAAATGAAGGGCTATTAGTAGGTGTTCTCGGGTATGAAACGGAGAGAGTTTAATAATATGGTGGGGTGTTGGGCCACGTTGGGTTATTAAGAATATGTAAAGGGAATAGGCTGCGGTAATTAATGTTCCTAAGCTAGTTAATGCAATAGTTCAAGGTGATCAGTTAAATAGGGTAGTGATAATTATAAGTTCGCCCATCAGGTTAGGGAGTGGGGGTAGTGCTAAGTTAGCTAGGTTTGCAATGAATCATCAAACTCCAGTTAAGGGAAAAACTACCTGTAACCCTCGGGCTAGGATTATGGTCCGACTATGAGTCCGCTCATAGGCTGTGTTAGCTAAACAAAATAATATAGAGGACACTAACCCGTGGGCAATTATTAAAATGATTGCTCCTGAAAAGCCTCATGGGGTTTGGATTAAGATGCCTCCTGCAACGAGCCCCATGTGACTTACGGAAGAGTAGGCAATGAGTGATTTAAGATCGGTTTGCCGTAGACAAATTGATCCCGTCATAATGATACCTCAAAGTGCTAGAATAATAAATGGGTAGATGAGTTCTTTAGAGAGGGGATCTAGTACTGTTATTATTCGTATTATGCCGTACCCCCCAAGTTTTAGCAGAATTGCTGCTAGGACCATAGACCCTGCAACGGGGGCCTCTACATGTGCTTTTGGTAGCCATAAGTGTATTCCATAGAGAGGTATTTTCACTAAAAAGGCGATTAAGCAACCTGCTCATCAGATTTTATGGCTTCAGGAGCTTGTCAAGAGTGGAGGGGAGTATTGTATAATAAGTAGAGATAGTGTCCCTGTGGATTGTTGTAGTAATAGAAGTGCTACTAAAAGTGGTAAAGATCCAGCTAAAGTGTAAAATAGGAAATAGATACCTGCGTTAAGGCGCTCGGTTTGATTTCCTCAGCGAGTAATAATAATAAGGGTGGGAATGAGTGTGGCTTCAAATATAATGTAGAATATAATAATTTCTGTGGCTCCAAAGGCTATAATTAGGAAAGCTTGCAGTGAAGTTAGGAGCGTAATGTAGAGGCGTTGGCGAGCAATCGGTTCAGGGTTAATATGATTCTGACTAGCTAAAATCATTAATGGTAATAGTCAGCAGGTTAGCACTAAAAGAGGGGTTGATAAAGGGTCTGTCGCCAAATATATATTAGCTGTGGTTCATCCAGTCTCTGATGTTCAGTTTAGTCATGTAAGGCTTGCAAGAGCAATTAGGAGGCCATGAGTAGCGGTAGCTGCTCACAATCACTTAGCAGAAATTAACCAGATAGTTGGGAATATTATGATAGTGGGAATTAATATTTTTAGCATTGTAGGAGGTTAAGGTTTTGCAAGCGGTCGGTACCATGGGTTCGGGCTGTGGCTACTAAGAGTGCAAGGCCTGTGCTCGCTTCACAGGCAGAGAAAGCTAGAAGCAGTATTGGGGCTGTAGAGAAACTTGTCGACTCAAATTGTAGCGTCCATAGGGCTAGTGCAATAAATAGAGATAGTATTATTCCTTCTAAGCACAGGAGGGCAGAAAGAAGATGTGTTCGATGAAATGCTAATCCTATTAATCCTAGAATAAATGCTGAGCTAAAGCTAAAGTGAACTGGTGTCATAAGGGGGCTGTGGATTTTAACCACAGTTTTCTGAGCCGAAATCAGAGGTCTTTCTTAGACTAGCCCTCTACTCTGCCCATTCTAGGCCTCCTTGAGTTCATTCATAAATTAATCCAAGGGTTAATAGGATTAGGACCGTAGTAGCTCAAAAGAATGTACCTGTTGGGTTATGAAGTTGATCTCCTCATGGGAGGGGAAGAAGGAGGGCAATTTCTAGGTCAAATAAGAGGAATAAAATTGCTACTAAGAAGAATCGTAGGGAGAACGGTAGTCGGGCAGATCCTAAAGGGTCAAAGCCACACTCATAAGGGGATAATTTCTCAGCATCTGGGTTTATTTGTGGCAGTCAAAAAGATACTACTGCTAAAACTGATGATAAGACTAAAGTAATAATAAAAATAGTTGAGATTAAATTCATTATCTTTCCTTGGAGTTTAACCAAGGCTAAATGATTGGAAGTCACTTGTACTAATTTTAATACTAGAAAGATATGAGCCTCATCAATAAATTGATACATAAAGGAATAGCCATACTACATCAACAAAATGTCAATACCAAGCAGCGGCTTCAAAGCCGAAGTGGTGTTCAGACGTAAAGTGGTATTGAATTTGGCGAACAAGACATACAGCTAAGAAAGTAGAGCCAATAATAACATGAAGTCCATGGAAGCCTGTAGCTACAAAGAATGTGGACCCATATACTCCATCTGCAATTGTAAATGGTGCTTCATAATATTCTATAGCTTGAAGGGCAGTGAAATAAAAGCCTAGAAGAATTGTTAGTGTAAGAGATTGAATAGCTTGTTTTCGTTCACCCTCCATAATACTATGGTGGGCTCATGTAACTGTAACCCCAGATGCTAGTAATACAGCCGTGTTGAGTAGGGGGACCTCAAAGGGGTCTAGTGTAATAATTCCTGTGGGAGGTCAACACCCACCTAGTTCAGGTGTTGGGGCTAGGCTAGAATGGTAGAAGGCTCAGAAAAAGCCTAAGAAGAAGAATACTTCAGAGGTAATGAATAGAATTATACCATACCGCAATCCTTTTTGGACTGGTGGCGTATGGTGACCTTGAAAGGTTCCCTCTCGGATTACATCACGCCATCATTGAAATATTGTCAGAAGTAACAGAATTAACCCGAGGGTTATTAGGGTTACTGAGTGGAAATGAAACCAAATTGCTAGGCCGGATGTTATTAGTAATGCACCGACGGCTCCGGTTAGTGGTCATGGGCTAGGGTCAACTATATGATATGCATGTGCTTGGTGGGCCATTAGACGTTTTCTTGTAAATAGAGGCTTAGGAGAAGAACAAATACATAGGCTTGGATTATTGCTACTGCAACCTCTAGAAGCGTTAAAAGGAAGAGGACGGCAGCTGTTAGAATTGCCACAGTGGGTATTATCGGTAAAAGTACTAGTACGGCTGTGGCGATTAATTGAATAAGCAGATGGCCTGCAGTTAGGTTAGCTGTGAGTCGAACCCCTAAGGCTAATGGTCGAATAAATAGGCTGATTGTTTCGATAATGATCAATACAGGAATTAAAGGAATAGGAGTTCCTTCTGGAAGGAGATGTCCAAGGGCAACTGTTGGTTGGTTTCGTATACCAATAATGACTGTGGCTAATCAAAGTGGTACAGCGAATCCTATGTTAAGTGATAATTGTGTTGTAGGGGTGAAAGTATATGGTAGGAGGCCTAACATGTTAATAGTAATAAGAAAAACTATTAATGACGTAAATATTAGTGCTCACTTGTGTCCTCCTACATTTAATGGTATAAGTAATTGATTTGTGAAGCGATTAATAAATCATGCTTGAATTGTAGTTATTCGGTTATTAATTCAGCGGGAGGATGGGGTTGGGAATAGTACTCATGGAAGTGCGATTGCAATGGCGATAAGAGGAATTCCTAGGAAAGAAGGGCTTGCAAATTGATCAAAAAAGCTTACTATCATGGTCAGTTTCAGGAATTAGTTTTATGTTTTTCTTCACTTATTGCGGTTGGCTCGTTGGGTGTTAAATGACTTAATAATTTAGTTGGGATAATGGTCAAGAAAATAATTCATGAAAATACCAGGATTGCAAATCAGGGGTTGGGGTTAAGTTGAGGCATTTCACTAGAGGTGGTCGGTAGTCACCAAACTTTGGCTTAAAAGGCCAACGCTTTGTCCAATAATTAGCTTTCTAGTGAGGCGTCTTCTAGTATTAGTGTGGATCAGCTTTCGAAATGTTTTAGTGGTACGGCTTCAACCACAATAGGCATAAAGCTATGGTTGGCGCCACAGATTTCGGAGCATTGTCCATAAAATACACCTGGACGTGAGGCAATAAAGGCAGTTTGATTTAATCGGCCGGGGACTGCGTCTATTTTTACACCAAGAGATGGGATTGCTCAAGAATGAAGTACGTCTTCGGCAGATACTAGCACACGAATGGGTGATTCTATTGGAACTACTATTCGGTGGTCTGTTTCCAGGAGTCGAAATTGTCCGGGTGTAAGGTCTTGTGTAGGAATTATATACGAGTCAAAGCCTAGGTCTTCATAGTCCGTATATTCATAACTTCAATATCATTGGTGGCCTATAGCCTTAATCGTTAGGTGTGGATCGTTAACTTCGTCCATAAGGTATAAAATTCGAAGGGATGGGAGAGCAATTAATACTAGAATAACGGCTGGTAATACTGTTCATACAATTTCAATCTCTTGAGAGTCTAAGATATATTTGTTAGTAAGTTTAGTGGAAACTATCGCAATGATAATATATAGCACTATTGTGCTAATTAAAAACACAATTATTAAGGCGTGATCGTGGAAGTGAAGAAGTTCTTCTATAACAGGTGATGCTGCATCTTGGAATCCTAGTTGTGTGGGGTGTGCCATGAAGTAAAGCATGCAGGGGTTTAACTTGCAATTCCACCTCGACAAGGTGATGTAATGGTCACATTTTACTAATGCCTCTAAAGAAAGTGACAGAGTGGTTATGTGGCTGGCTTGAAACCAGCACATGGGGGTTCAATTCCTCCCTTTCTCGTTAGTTTGATTGAACTTGAACAAATGCTGGTTCTTCAAATGTGTGGTATGGTGGAGGGCAGCCATGAAGTCATTCTACATTTGTTATAGTTAGCTCGACTGAGGATACTTCGCGTTTGGCAGCGAAGGCTTCTCATAAAATAAATAGGAACATAATTACTGCTACTAATGAGACGAGTGAGCCAATAGATGATACGGTGTTTCATAGGGCATAGGCGTCTGGGTAATCGGAATACCGTCGTGGTATCCCTGCTAATCCTAAGAAGTGTTGTGGGAAAAATGTTAGGTTTACGCCAATAAACATTACAGCAAAATGGATTTTTGTTCATGTGTCGTTTAGTGTATACCCTGAGAATAAAGGGAATCAGTGAACAAATGCTGCTATAATAGCAAATACAGCTCCCATGGACAATACGTAGTGGAAATGGGCAACAACATAGTACGTGTCATGAAGAACAATATCAAGTGATGAGTTAGCTAGAACAATTCCTGTTAGTCCACCGACAGTGAAAAGGAAAATAAACCCCAAGGCTCAGAGCATAGGGGTTTCTCATTTGATTGAACCCCCATGAAGGGTAGCAAGTCAACTAAATACTTTTACACCTGTTGGAATAGCAATAATTATTGTTGCAGATGTAAAATATGCACGAGTGTCTACGTCTATTCCTACGGTGAATATGTGGTGGGCTCAAACAATAAACCCTAAAAGTCCGATGGCTATTATAGCTCAGACTATTCCTATGTAGCCAAATGGTTCTTTTTTGCCTGCATAATAGGCTACAACATGTGAAATAATCCCAAAACCTGGTAAAATTAAAATATAAACTTCTGGGTGGCCAAAGAATCAAAATAAATGTTGATATAGAATTGGGTCACCACCTCCAGCCGGATCAAAGAACGTAGTATTAAGGTTTCGGTCGGTTAGAAGTATGGTGATCCCAGCAGCTAAAACAGGTAGAGACAGAAGTAGAAGTACTGCAGTTACAAGAACGGCTCATACGAAAAGGGGTGTTTGGTACTGAGAGATGGCCGGAGGTTTTATGTTAATAATTGTGGTAATAAAGTTTACTGCCCCTAGAATTGATGATACACCAGCTAAGTGAAGGGAGAAAATTGTAAGATCTACAGATGCTCCTGCGTGGGCTAGGTTGCCTGCGAGTGGAGGATAAACAGTTCAACCTGTTCCGGCCCCAGCCTCAACACCAGAAGAGGCTAGTAATAGCAGAAATGATGGTGGTAAAAGTCAGAAGCTTATATTATTTATGCGTGGGAATGCCATGTCAGGAGCTCCGATCATTAGAGGAACAAGTCAGTTTCCAAAACCACCAATAAGAATTGGTATTACTATAAAGAAAATTATTACGAAGGCATGGGCAGTAACAATAACATTATAAATTTGGTCATCACCTAGAAGTGATCCAGGCTGGCTTAGCTCGGCTCGAATAAGAAGGCTCAAAGCGGTTCCTACTATTCCGGCTCAGGCACCAAATACTAGATAGAGGGTGCCAATGTCTTTATGATTTGTAGAGAAGAATCAGCGTGTAATTGCCACAGGTAGGGTAGCCGAGCACCAGGCGGTGGGTTGTAGCCCCGAAGACAGAGGTTTGAGTCCTCTCCCTATCAAGCCCCGTGGTGGAGAAGCCACGTTGGATTGCAAATCCAGAGATGCAGACTAATTGCCTGCCGGGGCTTTCCCGCCTTTCTAGGCAAACGGCGGGAAAGTAGATGGATGCTCGCTGGCTTGAGCACTTAGCTGTTAACTAAGAGTTTGTAGGATCGAGGCCTTCCCATCTAGAAAGGCCTTAGTTTAATAAAAACATTTGATTTGCAATTAGAAAATGCAAGATAAAGTCTTGTAGGTCTTATCAAGGGCTAGAAGATTCTCACTTCTGCTTAAAGCTTTGAAGGCTTTTGGTCTTATGCTATCCTAAGCCCTTATGTAACTAATGCCAGAATAGTTGGGGTGAGTGGCAAGAGTCCTAGGGTCATTACGCTAGAGAAGGCTAGGGGAATAGAGGCTTGGGCAGTAGAAGTCCGCCAGGGGGTGCTGGAGGTAATAGTGTTAGGGGAAATAGTAAGAGTTATTGTATAACAAAGTCGTAAGTAGAAGTATAGGCCAATTAAGGCGGCAAGGGCTATTATTGTAGCAGTAAGGGGAAGGCTTTGCTTGGTTAATTCTTGTAAAATCAGCCACTTTGGTATAAATCCAGTAAGTGGGGGGAGACCACCAAGTGATAGTAATACGAGGGCGGTTGTCGCCGTAATAACAGGGCTCTTTGATCAAATGGTTGAGAGGACATTGATTTTTGTAGCGGATACAAGTTTAAATGTTAAAAATGCGGCAGATGTTATTAAGATATAGACTAGTAATGTAAGTAGGGTGAGTTGCGGGGAATATTGAAGAATAATAACCATTCAGCCCATATGTGCAATGGATGAGTAAGCCAAGATTTTTCGCAGTTGGGTTTGGTTTAATCCGCCCCATCCTCCCACCAAAGTGGATGATAATCCAAATACTGTTAAGATGAGTGGGTCTAAATCTTGAGCTGTCTGAAGAATGAGGGCAAATGGGGCAAGTTTTTGTCAGGTAGATAAAATTAGCCCTGTAAATAGGTCTAATCCTTGAAGTACTTCAGGTATCCAGAAATGTATTGGGGCTAATCCAACTTTAAGTGCCAAGGCAGTAAGAACTAATGTACTGGCTAACGGGTCTGATATGTTAGTCATGTTTCAATCTCCGGTAATTCAGGCATTGGTTGTGCTTGCAAACAGAATAATAGCAGCTGCAGTGGCTTGGGTAAGGAAATATTTTGTTGTGGCTTCTACTGCACGGGGATGGTGGTGTTGAGATATTAGAGGGATAATTGCCAGAGTATTAATCTCTAAACCTATTCAGGCTAATAATCAGTGAGAGCTGGCAAAGGTTAGGGTGGTTCCTAAGCCAAGGCTGGTTAAGAGGGTTGTTAATACGTAAGGGTTCATTGATGGAGGAGGGAGTTTAACCGTCATGTTCGGGGTATGGGCCCGAAAGCTTATTTAGCTGACTTCATCATAGAAAGTGGTGTAAAGGAAGCACTAAGAGTTTTGATCTCTTGGGTATGGGTTCAAGTCCCTTCTTTCTAAGAACTGAGGGGATTTTAGCCCCTGTAAACCACTCTATCAAAGTGGCCCCTAGGCGCTCGGGCACAGTTCCTGAATTACAGCTGTGGGGGAAGCCCTGCAAGCGCAATTGGAAGAGATATATGTCATAATACAAGAGCTAGGGTTAAAGGAAGGAAATTTTTCCAGACAAGGTGTATGAGTTGATCGTACCGAAATCGTGGGTAGGAGGCTCGTACTCATAAGAATACTACAGACAAAAGTGAGGCTTTAATTATTAATCCTACTGTTGCTATCTCAGGCAAATTAGGTAAGTATGATGTTCCTAAAAATAGTACGGCAGATAAGGTATTTATTAGCAGAATATTAGCGTACTCGGCCAGAAAAAACAGAGCAAAAGGCCCACCTGCGTATTCTACGTTAAAACCAGAGACAAGTTCTGATTCACCCTCGGTTAAATCAAAGGGTGCTCGATTCGTTTCGGCCAAGGTGGAAATATATCACATTGCAGCTAATGGTCATGCGGGGACTAATAGCCACACGCTTTCTTGGGCTGTATTAAATGTTTGGAGAGTATAACCCCCAGAAAAGATAATGACTGAGAGTAGGATAAGTCCTAGGCTTACTTCATATGAAATTGTTTGGGCAACTGCCCGTAGAGCACCAATGAGTGCATATTTTGAATTTGATGCTCATCCTGAGCCAAGAATAGAGTATACTGCAAGGCTTGATAATGCTAAGATGAATAGAACACCCAAGTTAAGGTTAACAACAGGGTAAGGTATGGGCAGGGGTGCTCAAAGGGCCAAGGCTAGTGTAAGTGCAAGAATAGGGGTTATTAAAAACAAGAAGGGGGATGATGTTGAGGGTCGGACAGGTTCCTTAATAAATAATTTTACCCCGTCAGCGATAGGCTGTAACAATCCATATGGCCCGACTACGTTAGGTCCTTTTCGCAGTTGTATATAGCCTAAAACCTTACGTTCAAGTAAAGTTAAGAAGGCTACAGCTAATAGCACAGGCACAATGTAGGTAAGGGGGTTGATTAGGTGGGTTATTAAAATTTCTAGCATGAACTGGGGAGAGGATTTGAACCTCTGATTTTAAGGGCTTAGGCCTTATGCAATTTACCATGCTCTGCCACCCCAGTATGCCCTTATCTTGGGCGGCAGGGGTTTTGCCCTCCCTTATTTAATTTATTTGCTTTCATGAATTAGGGGTGGGGCATGCCTAAAGCATAGGCCCCTCTTTCCCGATCCTTTCGTACTAGGAAAAGTAGCTTTACAGATAGAAACTGACCTGGATTGCTCCGGTCTGAACTCAGATCACGTAGGACTTTAATCGTTGAACAAACGAACCCTTAGTAGCGGCTGCACCACTAGGATGTCCTGATCCAACATCGAGGTCGTAAACCCCCTCGTCGATATGGGCTCTGGGAGAGGATTGCGCTGTTATCCCTAGGGTAACTTGGTCCGTTGATCGACTTTAGTCGGATCATTATTGGTCAGATGTTCTGCGTCTTAGAGATGTCTCTCTCGGCTTTAGGGATTAACCCGTTCCACTCGGAGGCTTGCTTTTCCTCCGTGGTCGCCCCAACCGAAGGTAAAATGTTAGGGCCACTAAGTTCTTACTTTTTATTGAGTTGTTTAACGTGGCTAGAATTTGTACCTTAAGCTCCAAAGGGTCTTCTCGTCTTGTAGAAATATATCCGCTTCTGCACGGATAGATCAATTTCACTGACTGAAAGGGGGAGACAGTTAAGCCCTCGTCTAGCCATTCATACAGGTCTCTATTTAAAAGACAAGTGATTGCGCTACCTTTGCACGGTCAATATACCGCGGCCGTTAAACCCGTAGTCACTGGGCAGGCTGGACCTCCTATACTTAAATGTTGCAGGAGGCGATGTTTTTGGTAAACAGGCGAGGCTTGTGTTTGCCGAGTTCCTTCCCATTCTTTTAGTCTTTCCCTTAAATTGCACTCCAGTGTGGGGTTAACGATCATTTAATTGTGAGTTTTTCTTGAGGTTCTTATAATTCACAATGCCCTCTTTGATTGGGCTCGCTAAGATCCAGTGGATAGTCCAATCTGGTTTACACTTGTGCTGGGAGAAGATCATATCTTCTTATTACTCATTTTAGCATAATCTCACCCATGTGAGCATGGGTTGGCCTAATACAACTAGGGGAGTAAGATTTTTTATCGGTATAATAAATTCCTTTCTGTCCGAGCTTTAACGCTTTCTGCTTAGGTGGCTGCTTTCAGGCCCACTAGAACAGTATATTTTATGAATTATGATCTTTATCCTCCTGTGAAGGTTGTATCCTTTGTTAAAGGGGCTGTACCCCCTTCAACTAACTCTCGTATTTTTCCTATAATCTTAGTAATATTTCAGTTGATGAAGGGTGTGCGAGGCTGAACTTCTATTCACTTCTTAGGCAACCAGCTATCACCAGGTTCGGTAAGTCTGTCACTTCTACCCGGAGTTCGTCCCACTCTTTTGCCACAGAGACGGGTTAGCCCTAAATATATAGGCTGTCTCGGGGTAGCTCACCTGGTTTCGGGGCATCAAACTAAAGATCTCTTTGCTTGAAGGTTCTGGCTAAATCATGATGCAAAAGGTACAAGGTTTAGTCTTTGTTTTGTAGTGCTTATATGGGTTGTTTCACTTCTCTTTCAGCTTTCCCTTGCGGTACTTTCTCTATTGCTTTATATGGACCTTTTCTGTCTCCCATACTTAGGTAAAAAAATGGTTTATTTTGTGGGGGTGAGCCTTGTTTTGTTATGAATATTGTTAAGTTATATCTTTAATTAAGCTAGCTGGTTAGCTCAGGGTGATCCAATTTGCATGGATGTCTTCTCGGTGTAAGTGAGATGCTTGGCTAGCTCAGCCACGCCCTGAATTTTATCCAAGTGCACCTTCCGGTACACTTACCATGTTACGACTTGCCTCCCCTTGTCTTAGTTTAAGCGTTAGGTAGCGTTATCACATTATGACAGGGGAGAGTGACGGGCGGTGTGTACGCGTCTCAGAGCCGGGTTCAAAAGGACACTCTGTTTCCTTTTTACTACTAAATCCTCCTTCAAGCACTATTTCATGTTGCATATCCGTAGTGTTCTATAATAGAAAATGTAGCCCATTTCTTCCCACTTCGTACGCTACACCTCGACCTGACGTTCTGGGTTGTGCCCATTTTGCTTACTTTGTTACCTTCACAGGGTAAGCTGACGACGGCGGTATATAGGCTGGGAAGGCTAGAAGTGGTGAGGTTTAACGGGGGTTATCGGTCCTAGAACAGGCTCCTCTAGGGGGATCTGAGGCACCGTCAGGTCCTTCGGGTTTCAAGCTAATGCTCGTAGTACCCGGGCGGACGCCTAATTGTAGTAGGACGTCTAGATTTATGGCTGAGCATAGTGGGGTATCTAATCCCAGTTTGTTTCTCAGCTTTCGTGGGGTCAGGTGAACTTTACTAAAGCTACTTTCGTATAAATTGGGCTTCGGACTCCTAGAAGCGTATGACAGCCAAAGGGCCATTCGACTTTATTATTTTCCTGTCCTTAACCACCCTTTACGCCGTTGTATTATCAACTAGGGCCTCTCGTTTAACCGCGGTGGCTGGCACGAGTTTTACCGGCCCTCTTAGCTCTAACTGAGTCAAGTTTTCACTTATGGCTTAATATTTATCACTGCTGAATTCCCTTGGGGGTGTGGCTGTGCTTGGCGTCTTGGGCTGAGTTCTGTGCCTGATACCTGCTCCTCGTCCCCGGGCGGGGGATTAAGGGCGTACTCACAGGGCTGCGGAGACTTGCATGTGTAATTTGAGCTAAAGTTGATAGTAAGGTCGGGACCATGCCTTTATGCATGTGGAGCTTTCTAGGGCCCATCTTAACATCTTCAGTGTCATGCTTTGAATTAAGCTACACTAGC